ATCGCTATAGCAGCTACAAAGATGGATTGGTAATGGGTATACTCTTTAGACCATTCTTGTCCCGAAGACATCGTCTCGTATTGAAAACGAATACTAGTTCACAAATCAGCAGTTGTGGAAGAGTTCATTTCAAAGGAAGCGTCGCCCTAAGTGATAACGGGGGGAAGCGGCTTCTTAGGCACAGAAGAAAAAGCAAGCGCGCCTATCGGCTACATTTAGGGGCGGGATCCCCCCAAGAACAACCAGTCTTGTGGTGGTACGGAAGGCACGGACTCCGCGAACGTCCCGCGCCCCCTTTACAAATACCATCCCCAATATGAAAAGTGGCATCATATACAGTATGACCAGCTTCGGAGGATGGCTGTGCTTCCAAGATGTCTAGTTCAAGCGCCCTACCACCTTCTTTCTGAATATCGAGCTCCCCTTCACCAGGTCTGATCTAAGGTTTTTGCGTGCATTCTTCTAAGGAAAGTCGGAATGGCAGCTTTCAATTAATTATGTGAATGAACTGCACTCTCGATTCCCTTCCAAAATATGTCTTTCAGTGCGCCAGCTCATTAGCATCTTCATTACGTTCACGAAGGAGGCATGCTCTAGACATACTTTAATCTGGACGGACGGCCTTTCACCAACGAGACTCGTCGAAAGATTGAATGTCAAACTTTGCTGTGAGAGAGCATATCGAGAAAGACCCAACCCAGGGGTCATTCCTTCTTTGATCGATTGTTCCGGTCGCTTCCCCGGACCTACTTCTTTGTTTTGTAATCCAGCCACTTTACAATCTTCATGATTCAACCTTTGCCCTCCTGTCTTTCCTCTCTCAAAGGGCGCACGGACCATTCTCTCTGAGCAACTACCCGAAAACCGCTTTCCTAAAGTCTCTTTTCTTCTCTTCAGTAACTTTAAGCCAAAATCAAGTGAATAACTTCACTTTGATTCCTGCACCTCTTGGCTCCGTTTCTGATCCAAGAAGGCTGACAAATGATAAATCAGGTAGAGATGGGAATGATACTGGTCAAACAAAATGGATGTGTCAGATTCCGTCATTGGATGTTTCCAAGTTTGTATCCCCTTCGCTTTCTCTTAACTGAACAAGGTTGTACAGCTGGAAAGGATGCCCTGAAAAACTACTGAAGATCCGTAAGTATTCGATGAACATTCTTTGTTGAGAAGGATCAACCCAAGGCACGCAAGCCCTAGCGGAGATCCTGGCACAAAACCTGTGAATGTGACGTAAGGGGAGTGCGCCTAAGAAAGCCTTTATATTATGCCCTTTTCCTTTTGGCATTTTAGCCTGCTGTTTTTCCGACCAGGCATGTTTATTCTATCACATAAGTTGATTATTCTAGAGGATCAGTAGAGACCGGGGCCCTTAGCCCCATCAGGGCTAAGACAAGAAGGAGTTCCAGCTTCGAGATTTGCTGCTATTCCTTAGTCCTATCCACTTTTGCTGGATCAAAAGGGTCTACGCTTGGTTGACCGCTTCTTCGACTTTTTCATTCTGTTTTTGCATCTTGATCCGTGATCAGAGCTTTAGTTCTTCTGTTTGAGTTCTTATATAATATCCAGTAAGATGATTTCTCTGAGGGCGTCGTGCGACAGCCCGAACTGATCCGGTGATGGTAACAAGACTGACTCCATCTGTCTCTGAGATCCGAGAATAACGTATGCCATAGATATCCGGAAATGTTAATCGATTTACGGGAATATTAACGTAAGACCTTTTGCCGCCCTTTGAAAGGGGTTTCCACGAATATTAATGATTTCAAATAAAAGCTCTTCCGGAAAGAGACTCCCCTGGCTATGCTTACGAGTTGACTAGCGGTTTCCGAGTCAAATAGCTGGACTGCCATAAAATAACCTTGATTTATTCCCATTGTACTCGCCTACTATACTGAAACTCCTGGATCCGCAAACGGAGCCAATCACTCTAACGAATCTAGAAGAATATGCTCAAGGGTCTCTCTTTTGCTGATTGAAGAAGGTAGTCAACTTCCTTTCACTTGGTAAGCAAGTTGGGTCGATATTCTTAGCCGAGCATCCCCCTCATGTTTTTACTGAGGTGCACTCGATCTATTTAAAGTAATTCTCACTTCACTTGTCCCTCGGACGGGAAGAGGCGAAGAAAAGAAAGAAGCGCTCTAGCTCTCACTTGAAGTACAGGCTTGACGGAGTTAAGCTCGGCCAACGGGATCAAAGATGCTCTTATTTCGCCAAGTCCATAAGTACCATAAGGCATATACAAATAGGATTGACCACACCAGATTTCATGCAACTGTGGCTTTTCATGAATGTTTTCATTTTCGCGAAGGGGGGATTGTTGCCAAAGTCTAGGTCTTTGGTTCCCAGGTAAGAGTCCTGGCAGCGTGAGGAATGATTCTGACAGCGGCAAATGGCTGAAAACTGGCTATTTTGAAGGTTTGAGGCAAAAAGGGTTATCCATTCCAGAAAGAGTAGTGGCACAAACTCAACAGCGATGACAAGTCCAGTCAGAATGAGAAGAAGAAGGAAGTCGACCACAAGCCGACCATTAGTCAAGAGGGACCGAAACTAAAGTAATTCATTTTTTTCATCTCAACTCCCCAGGTGACCACCTTAGTCACTCATAGATCAGCAAATCCGCACATTTGAAGTCTTGTCGAGGAAGGTCCCTGGCGGATACTTATTATAGGCAAACTCACGTAATTCATTAAGGTTACCCAAATGGGAGAAGGGAATCTTTCTACACTAAAAAGAAAGTGACTGATAATCATTTTATGGACCGGCCAGGACCGTCATCAAAATCAAAACCTTTTCCTGAGCCTAGCTTCGAATCAACTCTTTGTTAATGGTATGGGAATGGCGCTTCTCTTAGATACCTTCTAGCGGGTTAGATACCTCTTCTAGTAGGCTTTAACGCCCCTCTCTCTCAGATTTAATAATGTGGAAAATGAGTTTTGGCTAGAACAAGAATTCTTTCTTCATTCTTGGCTCGTAGGTCACAAGGAGAAGGTCAAGCAACTTCTTCTATTTCTTCTTAGAATCGGGCACGGTACCTCAAATAGACCATTGAGCGGATCCCCTCTTGACACCGAAAGTACATCTTTGGGAACACCTAGACATCCATCAGTCAGGAATGTTGGGCACCTCGGCAAATCCACATATTTGGCAATGCTCCTTTCCTGAAAGCGATCGTACGGGTAGTTTAAGAAGAGCGAGAGGAAGGCCAGTACTCAAACATAAAGCTTTTACGCGGATCGGTAGACAAGAAGGCTTTGACGCAGGGAGATGGATGTGCGATTGTGAAAGAAGATTCTAGCGGGCACTCTTCCTCTTTTCCACCCCTACGCTATAACTAATTCTCCACTGTAGACGCTGGATGAGACCAGAAGGTAGTAAGCGAGCTATCCCTATCCATTCCGCTTTGTTAGTTCGTGATATCACCCTGTCCACTGCACTGACCGTGTTCCATCCGCTGACCCGAGGCAAAGAACTTCAAATCCATTTCGTGAGGAGGAGGAACCATGCTCTTAGTCGAACTGCTGCGGTTGTGTCTTGTGTCGAGATGACTTGGAATTACTATGTCGCGATACGTTGAGTCGAGGCTTTGAAATTCTTGAGTTAACTCCAAGTGAGGCCTCTCCTCCTTGTCCAGCAGATCTGATGGTAGATATGAAACCACTTGATCGGTGGAAGTCTTGGAAGATATCCCGGGTGACGGGTTCATCGGTGGTGCCGGTGGGGGAAGGAAGAGCTGCAGTTAGGGATAGATATGGCATGTATGTAGGCGAGGCAAAAGCATGACAAATATGTTTGTCATGGGGTTAGAAGGAGATGATATCACACCAGGCTTAGTCGGAGCGAAACTACTATTATGTCGGAGCAGAACTACTATTATTTCTAGGCTTCCTCGGAACGGAACTACAAACTATGGGAGCTAATAGCGGAAGAGATCTAAGCTAAAAAAAAGGCAGGCACAGCTCCCGGGCTCCAATCAAATCCTTGAAATCGTAAGGTTATAATCGAAATCCTTTCTCTCTCAAGGGAACGGTTCTCGGGCTAGGTCCAATTCCAAACCCCACGGAGCGGTAATTACTTTCTAAAGGCAAAGCGCTAAATAAAGGGAAAACTACAATCCCCTTCTTGGGAAGAGAAGCAATTTACAACTGGAGTAATAAAAAGGATTGAATGAAGCTTCGTGCTTTCGTTCGCCGCTTCCCTTCTCAGTGCGAGACATTCTTATCTCGTCTGATGCGGGTGCAAATCGAGATCAAGAACAACGTTCGGTCGGTTCATAAAGAGATTGGGTCGGAAAATCAACCTTATTCCCGGGCTAACTCCCCGGATAATGCTGCTGACCCTTCTTTGAAATCTAGATCTTCTGTTTAGCGAATCTGGAATAAGGAATCTTTGGAAGCAAGAAAGCAAATAGAAGAACTAAGGCAAGGGAAGATCACGCCTAAGGCACATAATGGTCATGAATTCCTCTTGGTAGCCCATTTTCACCTTTTGGGTTGAAGCTGCATCCTATAAGGTCTTGAATGCAAAGAAAGTAGCTGATTTCATCAAGACTAATATCAAAAATAGATATGGGGTCCCGCATTAGTTGATATCTGAGAATGGCTTGTATTGCAGACGAGAAGTAAGGGCAGTAGTTGAAGAGTATGGTCTCACTCGACATAAGTCATCTCCTTATAGGCCTCAGACCAATGGAGCTGTGGAAGCTGCTAATAAGACTCTTAAGGTAAGGACATCTTGGACCTTTTCTTGTAGGGATTAGCCTGACAAGCTTCCTTATGCTTTATGGGGATATAGGACTTCAATTCGGACCCCTACTGGGGCAACTCCTTATTCTTTGGTCTACGGCATGGAGGCAGTTCTACCTGTTGAGCTTGACCTCTAGCCTTTAGGAGAAGAGAGTAGGGGTGTTCCTTCAAACCTATTAGCCTTGCGATGCTTCAAAATTTCCCAGCTATTAAATAAAAGATGAAGAAGTTGATGATGATTATCATTAACACCGAAAGCAGCAGCAAAAAAATCCCAAACTTGGTATGCTATTGGACTAGCAGAGAAAATATGATGAGAAGTCTCACCACTGTTACAACAAGAGCAAGGAGAAGCCAAATGCGGACCCTTAATTTGTAATATATCATCCAATGGAAGCCGTTTATTAAGCAGGCGCCAGGCAAAGAATGATATCTTTATAGGGCTTTATTCCAAATTGAATAGATGGGCTACCCTATTTATTTTAGTCCTTACCAACTCCCAGGCTTCAGCAGTAGAAAAATTAGCATTATTCGTTAATTTCCATACTTGTCTTGTTTGCCAACCAATGCTACAGGTCTTTGTATAAGCTTTTGAGACCAAGTCTGACCAAAGCTGAAGAGCAGTAGCATTCCACTGATCTGCATCATCAAATAATGCCTTTACAGGCATGGGATCGTGTATAGTATTAGGAAATCTATCAGCTAATCTCCCTTCTCCACTCCAGTCATCCCACCATACATCCATATTACCTTCACCTACAAACCATCTCATGTTCTCCTCCACCAGCTCCCTTACTTTCAGCATAGGCCTCCAAACCAAATATGAAACGAAATAATGCTCAGTTGAGTCGAAGCTGGATAGGAACGAAAGCAATATTTACTTTTCCAGAAATATGCCCATAATGAGTGTTCAGTTCTAAAGCGCCACCACCTATTTAATATTTACTTTACCCTGCATCAAACCTTGTGGGGATTTCACGCAGTTTCAGAGCAGTTCTTACGCTTCCAGGAAAAATTCTCCCGTTTGTGCCTCATAAAAAGAAGTAGCAGGTTGATGGATAAAATGACCCTGATTATATAACATAATCAAAAAAGGGTTCCCTTTTCTTGCATGATGAAGCGAAGATAAAAGAACCCTGTCTTCCCCTCCCCTGAGTAAGAAGACCATTTTATGCGATGCGAAGTGTTAAGCGCATAAAAGATCCGATGATCATTTCACCATCATCCTCATCAACGCAGGACCCACCTTCTTCATCCAATACCATAGGCCCTCAGAAAACCCTTTTACGGATCTCCTAAATAATGCCTCTCCTCCTATCTTGCACGCAACTTCTATGGAAAAGGCACTCTCCTCTTCAACCGCCTCTCACTCACTTACTCCCACTACTCTTCAGTAAAGAATTGAAGAAAAGAGAAGTTATATACCATCATTGTTTGAATTGACTGAATCAGGAACTAGCCTAAAGGGTGCATTCCTAAGGAGAAGCGTAGGCTCGGTGCTTCACTCGATAGAAGCGCGGAGAAAGGCCACTCATCGAGCCCTATAGCGCGCATCGGGCTTCAAGAAGCAGACTAGGAGGCATTGAAAGCGCTCGCCTTCGGTTCCCTACTCAGGAATTAGCCTAACGGCAGAGCTTTTGCTGCACTCAACTAATAATTGTTATGATGATAGTATATATAAGGTAAAGCAGGAATAAGACCGAAGCGGATAAGCTCCTGCTAAGCTCAACTCAAAAGGGCTCCACAAGCGCGATAGAAGAGTACTTAACGTGCGTTGAACGAGCAGCAAGGTTTTTTTCTATTCGACCACGTGAACGCGATTTTTCCGTAATAAAGTAAAAGACTGTTCCTGCTGCGAAGTTTACCACTCCGCTAACGCTATGTGATCCGGTCAAGGTAGCTTGCTTACTTAGTGCTTATGCTAAGGAGAATCGAATGGTCTTTTTCCACCCTTTCCATATCATTATATAGGCATATATATAGGATTCACGACTGACGACGCCCTGTGTACTGTAAGCAAGTTACTCCACCAAGAGAAGATAGAATCCACCAAGGGCATCCCCAATAGCATTAGCTAGTTATATGCAAATGACAGTCAAGGAAAGAATCGGGTCGGGAAAGAAGACTGGAGTTGATGCTGAACCAATTCTTCCATTCCAGAGGAAGAAGAAATAACATTCCATGCTGCGAGGCATCGCTTTTGACCGCATTTATTCAGCGGTGCTCGCGCCATTTCCTATTGCTTGCTCCATTATTCCCTCACTGGCACATGCTCCGGGCTCCTGCTTTGCCTCTCACCCATCAACAAATGAATGTGTTGCGACTTACTTAATTTAATGAAAAAATCTTTTCGATCAAAGCGGGAACATCCTCTATATATGAATATGTAAACCACACCCTTGAATTAATAAATCGGCTAAAAACTCTATCCCCTGGTGGGTGCCACAAATGGGTTCCCACTTCATCGCGGCAGCTAGCGGAACAGGCATTGCTTGGTTCCCGAATGGGTCTGCTTCCAGCGAGTGTGCCCCCCCATAAGCTATAAGGGCGAGCTTTACGTGATAGGGGCGAATTCTTGCATCGTTTCATAAGACCACTTAACAATTCACCATTTCTACCCCACTGCTAATGTAGATTAATCTTCTGTAGGATAGGCAAGGAACCCAGGACTATTAGCTGATTTCTTCCCCCATTCAATACTATTCGAATCTCTCTAGGTTAAGAAACTATATTGAAAAATCAATTTGGAATCCAC